ACCGGGTCGGCTTACTAATGGGATGCCCAAATGTGTTACAAAAACGCGCCTTATTCAATGATCCAATCAGAGGAATAATTGGAACGGTTGTATCGAACTTCTTCAGAGCATTGTCTATTAGAAATGAATTTTCTAGCATTTGACTCCGTACCACCAAAGGATTTAGTCGCACACTGGAAAGATAGCCCAGAAAGTTGATAGAATGCTTGTATAAGTGCTTTATATGAACCCTTCCCGGTGGAGACCACATGTGAAAATGACATTGCCATAAATTGACAAGGTAATATTTCCATTTATTCATTAGAAGAGGCGTATCCTTTGAAGCCAGAATATATTTTCCTCGATATCTAACAGAATGCATGAAAGGATCCTTGAACAACCATAAGATGTCCTGAAAATCGTTAGCCAAGACTTTGACAAGATCTTCTACTTTTCGATAGAAATATATTCGCTCAAGAAAGACTCCAGAAGATGTTAATCGTAAATGAGAAGATTGCTTACGGAGAAAAAAGAAGATGGATTCATAGTCACATACATGAGAATTATATAGGAACAAGAATAATCTTGGATTACTTTTTGAAAAAATGAAACTAGATTTCTTTGGAGTAATAAGACTATTCCAATTAAAATATTCGTGTAGAAAGAAACGTAATAAATGTAAAGAAGAGGCATCTTTTACCCAGTAGCGAAGGATTTGAACCAAGATTTCTGGGCGAATAGGGTGGGGTATTAGTACATCTAACACATAATTTAAATGTGAAAATTTGTCTTCGAAAAAAGGAAATATTGAATGAATTGATTGGAAATTATGAGATTTTGCTATTTCTTTCCCTTCTAAGAAGGATACTAATCGTAGGGAAAATGGAATTTCCACAATGACTGCAAATACCTCTGATATCGTTTGAGAATACAAATTATTGTTGTGTCCGCTAAGTTGATTTTGGTTAGAATCATTAGCAGAAATACTCAAATGAATCGGTTGATACATTCGAGTAATTAAACGTTTCACACTTAGTGAACTAGATTTATTGTCATAACTCCCATTTTGCAACGAAATACTCGATCTATTTAAATCATGATCATGAGCAAGTGCATAAATATACTCCCGAAAAAGCAATGGGTATAGTAAGTCGTGTTGCTGAGATCTATCTAGTTCTAAATATACTTGAAATTCCTCCATTTGAAATTCGATTGAAACCAAAGGTAAGGGATTTATTGGGTTATCAAATGATACATGGGGTTATCAAATGATACATAGTGCGATACAGTCAAAACAAGGTATTGTAGTAAAAAAAATGGATACCTTGGAAACGGGTAGGCTCATCACCGGATTCTCTATCCTCTCATTTTCCATTTCATTTAATTGGTTTATGTTTGTTATAGTATAAACAGGGTGGTTAGAAATCCTTTATTTTTTCAATCCAATCGCTCTTTTGATTTTGGAAAAAAATATCTTTATCAATATACTGCTTCTTCTACACATTCATCTCCAACCCATAAAAGGGACTAACTAATAGTTAGGACTCATTAAAAAAATCGATAATCTACTCATGGGAAAACCTTTCCCCGCATTAGGAACTAATAGCTTTTTAACGTTTAATTAGATCGGGTAATCATTCAAATGAAATTAAGAAAGAAGCTCGTTGCTTTTTGTTTCCCTATAATTGGGACCATAAGGCTCTATCCATTTATTCACTCGACCCAACTTTGAATTCAATTTCTCTTGTTCCCCACAAAGAATTCAAACCCGGTTTTGTACCGATTGAATAGGAATAAAATATTCTCAAAATTCTCCATTGATACGACATGCTGGTTTTTCCATTCATTCCTTTCAGGATCAGTCGTGGTCTTACAAAATCTCCCGATGGTATGGACGAATCCTTTGCTTCATAGAAATGTGTAAAAGACGCTAGCCGCACTTAAAAGCCGAGTACTCTACCGTTGAGTTAGCAACCCAAATAATTAGAATGTGTAGATACAACCGAAATCAAAATAAAATAAAAATCAAAGAAATTGAAATTTAATTTCACAACTCAATCAAAATATTAAACTAGCAAGAACTCTAATAAAAAAATTTCTAATCGATTCTGAACATAAAAAAACAATTAAATGAACAGATCAGATAAAAATACAAGAAATTATGAGAGAAAAACATATATAAATATATTCAAGTCAAAATTTATTGATTGTTCCTTAGTTCTTATGTTATCCAGTGGTATTCTTTTTTTTTCACTAAAAAAAAACACTTCTTGTAGAACAGTAAATCAAACGAACCCGTCATTTGAATGAAGTAAAGAAAAAAACCAAACCTATGTTATGGGATGGAGATAAACCGATCCATTTATCTACGATCAAATTATATTTCTTCGATATACTGTTGTCAATATGACTGTTAATGTTAAATATGAATCGTGAAAAAAGAATAGAAAACAATGGCGAAAACAAAAAGAATTCATTTCATATATAAATAATTAAATAAATAGAAATAAATAATTTCGAACTATTTGAAATAAATCGAAAAGCAAAAGGACTTGTACTGAATTTTCACTACATAGATAATATACATATCCAAAGGAATCCAAAAGAGGTGGAGGTGAAAGAATAAGAAGAAATTAAGGAAAAAAAGAAATCTCGGGTTTAGTCAATCAATATATTCAATTAATATAAGTTAAAATAAACAAGCTTAATTCCTTGTTTTGTTATTTGTTAATCGATTTCGATAGAAAAACCAACTGGTTGTGGGTAATGTCAATTTTTTATATTTCTAGATCCACTTACTTCATTGTATTCACTTGATCTTGTTTATATGCATCTTATATCAATAAAATTCTAGCAATAAAATCGATTTTTGTCCTTATACTTATAGAACATGATATTCTATAGTAGCAATATTAAATAGGAATAATAAATTGGTCGGACTAGAAAAAAGGGGGGTTAGTAAAGAAAAAGTTATACAAAACTATATAGGAGTCATCCACACCCTCTTTTTTTTGTTCTATTCCTTAATAGAATTTCGTTTGATTAAGACTAAGTTGCGTAAAAACCCCTGCCTTTTTTGAAATATCATGAACAGTTCCTGTAGGTTGAGCGCCCCTTTCAAGGAAAGATAGAATAGCAGGAACATTTAAATGAGTTTGATTATTTATCGGATCATAAAAACCCACTTTCCGAAGATCTCTTCCTTCTCGTCGGCATCGAACATCAATTGCAACGATTCGATAAATGGCTCATTGGGATAGATGTAGATGAACAATACCCCCCCTAGAAACGTATAAGAAGTTTTCTCCTCGTACGGCTCGAGAAAAAATGATTCGAAGTTATTATGTATCAAATTCGAATGTCAACTAGATCTATAAAATCATCAAATCAATTCGAGATTTAAGTCCTTCTTTTTTTTTCTTCTTTTTCGAAAAAGAAGAAAAAAATATTCGTACTCTCCTAACTCAAGTTGGATAACTTTCAAATAGCCCCCAAAAAAATCCTTAGGCAATCTCCTTTTTTGAGTGGTCTCTAACCCCCTTTTTGTTTGTCTCCTTTCGAATCTATTTGTGGATTCTTCATTCTGGATCTAATTGTTGAGACAATTGGAAACGGTATTTCCTTGTTCCAGGATCTTTTATCTTTGTCTTGAATCATTGGGTTTAGACATTACTTCGGTGATCTTTAATCGTTTTAAAAAACGGCAGCAACACACCCCTTTTTGTGATTTCTTTCTATCAAAGAATCATACGAACAATTGATTCTTGCATGATACACTTTTGATCGAAAGAGTTTTACCAATTCCAAAGAATTTTCCTTTTGGATTTAAAAAATTTCTCGAATTGGATCCTTTCGATTTCTATATCAAAAAATATACTTACGAAGTTTGTTCCAACCTATTAATTGGTATTAACCCTAGACCCTTGCCCCTGAGAAATAAATAAATACTTTCTACTCGAGCTCCATCATGTACTATTTACATTACAACTCAACAAAAAACATTGGCGAGGATTGTAGTAGAACAGAACAAAGGATGTCGAGCCAAGAGCCCATTCATTCCTAGATAATAGAAAATGGAAAATGGTGGATGTAAAAAAATCCACAGCTGATCATGTCCTTCAAGTCGCACGTTGCTTTCTACCACATCGTTTCAAACGAAGTTTTACCATAACATTTCTCTAGTTTGGAATCAGTATGTAATTGATTCGATTATGGAATCATGAATAGTCATTGCTTCGGCCGATACACAGTACTTTATATATGAAAGGGATAGATAATTTATGAAGAAAAGGCCTCAGTAAGAATTCAATTTAACCCTCTTTGTATGAATGCAATATTGTTATTGTTTTTATTTATAAATAACACGAATAAAAAAGAATTCTTTTTGAATCCGCGTTGGATCTTCAAATTATTTAATTGAAAAAATTTTCTACCCGGACACACCATTTGAATAAAGTTTTACTAAAGATTGTACTTGATCATCATCAGAGAGATCAATCCATATTCGGATTGAACTGAACTGATTTAAAACCGATAAATAGATCGAAAAGCAAATTTTTTTTTTTCTAGATTGGATACAAAAGACTAATGAAAGGGAATATTATTATTCTTTCATCCTCAAAGATAAAATCCGAATTGCAAAAAATCGACGATTTCCGTATCTATTAGATTAGGCTGAACAGTTTTCATTGGAAGTAATTATGGGTATTCTATGTTAAATATTTAACAGTAAGGTAAAGGTTCAGAAATACAAATCTTTTTCAAAAAAAGGCGCAAGAACGCTATCGCTGAAATAGAAGGATAGCAATCGATGCATAGAAGCATTTCATCAATTTATGCATACTTTCTTTGACTTGGTCTTGCGGTTGAATAATCTTTCCCTAAAATTTCAATTAATTATTAATAATTAATTGAAAGTAAATGTAAATAAGATGTATGAATCGCCCCCGTCTCAATTGTTATTACATGGATTTACAATTATTCATTAGAACCAAACACAAAATACCTAAAAATAAAATGAGGGTAAAAACCCATTCGATATGGAACTTTGAGGTATTTTTTAATCAAATTTGGACAGACATAGATATTCAAATTGATATCTTCCATCGCCCACTAACTCTTATCTACTCTCACTCGCAATTCATTCTGTGGGGATGATGAATCATAAATAAAAAAGGATCCTATTTTACGGGATGCTAGACTATTTTGTATAAGATACAAAGCAAAAAAAAAAAAGAAAAAGGTCCAGATTAAGTCATTAACTAGTCTTAGTCTTAAGAGACTTAATCCCTTTGATTGAATTCAATCAGTATCAGGAATACCCTCTTGTTTCGAATTCAGAAATGAAAGAAAGGAGAATAATTGGGCTGTCTTATTCTTATTAAGAAAACAATAGGGGCTTTCCAGTTTCGATTTAAAATGTATCCTTGAAAATTCAACTAGCTATGAGAGAGACGTAAGGCTTTTCTAAGCAACGAACTTAAATCCAAAAGTGAAAAAGGGGGGCATAAGCTAAATAAAAGGCCCATCCGACTTTTTTTTGAATTCAACCTCTTGTTCTTGGGATCTATGGTCCCATCTTACCCGGATCACAAATGGATTGAGTTACGTTTTCTGAACTCGATTCAATTTGTGAAAAAAGATCTGATTCAGAGAAGAATTTTGAAAAATGAGAAGTAAGAAGTACATTTTATCAAAAATTAGACTCTGAAATATAAGGTTGCCCACAAGGGTAAGTTTGATTCTGATATATATTAGAGTCCGCTCTGGGACGGAAGGATTCGAACCTCCGAATAGCGGGACCAAAACCCGTTGCCTTACCACTTGGCCACGCCCCATTTCAATTTCTATTCAATACTAATAAAGATTAATATTGGTATTGGTTGTTCGTCAATTCCAGTTAAAATCCCTATGGAATAAATTCGATTCTTGTTTTAGTCTTAGGATTTTGACACGTTTTGACACGGGTAGATGTCGAATTAAACTAAATTTATTGATCATTACATATAATTCAATTAAGATATTGTATGAAAGTATCATTTCTTCAATTCTCACAAGAGAATAGAAGAATTTTTGTTTTGATTGGTTCGGTTCAAAGAAGTATTTTTTTTTGTTTACCTTACTTTCTTTTCTTCATTTTTACTTATTCTTCCTTTTTACCTTATATCAATATATCAATAACATATTAATAACTCAATCAAAATACAATTATCTCCAAGAACAAAATGTTTGTTATGCTTAATATCTTTAGTTTGATCTATATCTGTCTTAATTCTAATTCTGCCCTTGATTTGAGTAGTTTGTTATTCGCCAAATTGCCCGAGGCCTACGCTTTTTTGAATCCAATTGTAGATTTTATGCCAGTAATACCTCTTCTCTTTTTTCTCTTAGCCTTTGTTTGGCAAGCTGCTGTAAGCTTTCGATGAGATCTTTAATACGGTCCTAGAAAAATTCATGATTTATTCGAGTTCGAGAAAAAAAATTGTAACAATTGATAAGATCAGATGAGTCTTACAATATGAACAAACCCTCAATTCCAATTCAAAGGGTCAAATTCTTGGGTAGCTGCGAGAATTTTTGATCCCCCATTTCCCGATTCTGGCTTTTTTTTTCGCTGAAAGCCTCTCTTAGAGTCCACTACAATATCGAATTCTAATTGTGTGAATTTCTGAAAACTCTTTTCGATTTCTAGAAATTCTAAAAGCGCTTCATTTCTTGGTGTCAAAATAGGATATGTAGTATAAAAATAGAGAATCTATTCTCTTTTTCCCCAAAAAACAGATTTGGAGATTGTGTAATGCTTACTCTCAAACTCTTTGTTTACACCGTAGTGATATTCTTTGTTTCTCTCTTCATATTCGGATTCCTATCTAATGATCCAGGACGTAATCCTGGACGTGAAGAATAAAAAATAAGAAGATTTTCCTTGCTTTATTATTAGAAATGTTCTTAAGATTTTCTCTATTCCGCATCTTTAAATATTAAAAAAAAAGGTTCGCTAAATTCGAATTTTAAAGATACCAAGCCAGCAATGGAAACGGAAAGAGAGGGATTCGAACCCTCGGTACGAATAACTCGTACAACGGATTAGCAATCCGACGCTTTAATCCACTCAGCCATCTCTCCTAATTGAAAAAAAAAAGACAATTACTATGTTCCATTACACAAAAAATAATGTTTGAAAAAAGCCCTTCTTTGTTTTATTTATTATTTATTATCTAATTTATTATATAAATTATTATATATATATATAAATCAATTTATATATATAGCCTATCTTATATAGACTTATATAGATTATTTTTTTATTCTATTTTGTATTGGATTATACAAATAGATACAATTTTTTAGATCTATACAACTTTTATTAGCAATTCGATTTTTAGAAAATGAAAATAAAGGACTCAAAAAAGATATCTCGAATCAAAATAGAAAAATAAAAGAAAATAACGAATATCTCTTAAATTTCGTTAAAAAAGGCCTTTTTTTGATTTCCACGGCCTGGCCTGGCAGTATCCAGCC